TAATAGTTTAAATCTGTTACAACTTTATGAACCCAAGCTATGACCTAAAACTTAGTACTTTTGGCAAATTTATAAACTCGAAACATTCAAATGAGTATGGTAACTCAAATTTTATGTCTTCTTTTGTTACTAAAACAATAAGATGGGGTAAAAATTATTTATTATCTATTTTAGATAGTCATTTAATACATTACCCAAGTCCATTAAATCTGACATACGCTTGGAGTTTTGGGTCTTCTGCTGGAATTTGTTTAATTATTCAAATTTTATCTGGAATTTTTTTAGCTATGCATTATACACCACATATTGATCTAGCATTTAGTAGCGTTGAACATATTATGCGAGACGTAAATAATGGTTGGTTAATTCGTTATATCCATGCAAATGGTGCTTCAATGTTTTTCATTGTAGTTTACTGTCACATTTTCCGTGGACTTTACTACGGTTCATACATGCAACCACGACAATTACTTTGATGTTCAGGTGTTCTTATTTTTATTTTAATGATGGGAACAGCATTTATGGGATATGTTTTACCTTGAGGTCAAATGAGTTTTTGGGGAGCTACTGTTATTACAAGTTTAGTGACAGCAGTTCCAGTTGTAGGTCAATCTATTGTTGATTGGCTATGAGGAGGATTTACTGTAAACAACGCGACGTTAAACAGATTTTTTAGTTTACATTTCTTTTTACCGTTTATAATCGCTGCTTTAAGTTTAGTGCATTTAGCACTATTACATAAAGACGGATCGAATAATCCATTAGGAATCGATAGTAAAGGAGATAAAATTCCTTTTTATCCATATTTTGTGGTAAAAGATCTTTTTGCGTTTTTTTGTTTCTTAACTTTTTTCGGCGTTTTTGTTTTCTATTTTCCAAATGCGTTAGGTCACCCAGATAATTATATACCTGCAGATCCTATGTCAACTCCGGCTCATATTGTCCCTGAATGATATTTTTTACCTTTTTACGCAATTTTAAGATCTATTCCTGATAAACTTGGTGGTGTTGCTGCTATGGGAGGAGCGCTTATTATTTTATTTTTAATCCCATTTACCAATACATCTGAAATTAGAAGTACAACTTTTAGACCTATTTTTAAAATTTTTTACTGGTTACTTGTTGCTGATTTTTTATTATTAGGTTGGATTGGTCAAAAACCTGTTAAAGATGTTTATGTAGTAGTAGGTCAAGTGGCAACAGTTTTTTATTTCTTATTTTTTATTGTTTTAATCCCGCTTATCGGAATTCTTGAATCAAAGTTGATATCTTACGTATCTAAGAAGTAATATCTATTATATTACGTTTTAAAATAATAATGACAGTAAAAAAAAAGAATTTATTAAAAAAAATTAAAAATTTTACAATTAATTTTGGTCCTCAACATCCTGCGGCTCATGGTGTATTACGATTAGTATTAGAACTTAATGGTGAAATAGTAAATCGAGCAGATCCTCATATAGGTTTATTACATAGAGGTACAGAAAAGTTAATTGAATATAAAAATTATGTTCAAGCGTTACCATATTTTGATCGTTTAGATTATGTTTCTATGATGGCGCAAGAGCATAGCTATTGTTTAGCTATTGAAAAACTTTTTAACTGTAAAATTCCAGAACGGGCACAGTACATTAGAGTCCTTTTTGCTGAAATTACTCGCATTTTAAATCATTTATTAGCTGTTGGGTGTCACGCTATGGATGTAGGCGCAATGACACCCTTTTTGTGAGCATTTGAAGAACGAGAAAAGCTTATGGAGTTTTACGAGCGAGTATCAGGTGCTCGAATGCATGCGGCTTATTTTAGGCCTGGAGGATTGCAAGTTGACATTCCAAAAGGTTTATTGGATGATATTTATATGTTTATTGAACAATTCACATTAAGACTAACTGAAATGGAAGATATGCTAACGGAAAATAGAATTTGGAAGCAACGGTTGGTTGATATTGGTGTTGTAACTGCTAAAGATGCATGCCAGTGAGGTTTTAGTGGGGTTATGTTACGTGGTTCAGGTATTAACTGAGATTTACGAAAAAGCCAGCCTTATGAAGTGTATGAAAAACTTGAATTTGATATTCCTGTTGGTACTAATGGTGATTGTTATGATCGATATCTAATTCGAGTTTTTGAAATGAAAGAATCGTTGAAAATAATCGAACAATGTTTAAATTTAATGCCGGCTGGTTACGTTAAAACAAATGATTTTAAGATTTCCCCACCAACTAGAGTTGAAATGAAACAGTCTATGGAAGCATTAATTCATCATTTTAAGATGTACACTCAAGGAGTTATTATACCTAGCAACGAAACTTATATTGGCACTGAAGCCCCAAAAGGAGAATTTGGAGTATACTTAATTTCTGACAATACTAATAGACCTTATAGATGTAAAATTAAAGCCCCAGGATTTAATCATTTACAAGCGTTGGATTTTATGTCGAAAGGTCATTTAATTGCTGACGTTGTTACAATTATAGGTACTCAAGATATAGTATTTGGTGAAGTTGATCGATAAATTTTGATGAGCTCTGGTTTAAAATCTTTTAAAACATTGCAAGTTCTACCAAACGGTTGTGTTTATTTTGATCATTCTATTTATTTAAAAACGTATAAAAAATATAACTTCTTGAAAAAAAATTTAACTATAAGCCCGTTTAATAAGACTTCTTCTAATTTCCATCCCTCGAATTTTTTTTATACAAAGTATCGTAACCAAATTTTTAAAAATTTAACAAATGAATTCACAGTTAATTGTAAAAAGTATTAAAGATTTATTTCAATTATGTCCGCTTGAAAAAATTCAATTTTATAACCAGGATTTAGTAATAATTGTAAAACCAAACTTATTATATGATATTTTATTATTTTTTAAATACCACGTATCATACCAATTTGATATTTTAACTTGTATTACTGGTGTAGATTATCCTAACAACAAATATAGATTTAAATTAGTTTATGATTTATTAAGTATCCGTTATAATATTCGTCTTAGAGTCAAAACATTTACTCATGAGTTATTTGGGGTAGATTCGTGTGATAAATTATATTTTACAGCAGGCTGGTATGAGTGTGAAATTTGAGATATGTATGGTGTTTTTTTTAAGAACCACTCAAATTTAAAGCGTATTTTAACAGATTATGGCTTTGAAGGACATCCACTTAGAAAAGATTTTCCATTAAGTGGTTTTGTTGAAATGAAATATAATGAAACAGAAAAAAGAGTAATAAACGAATCTATTGAATTATGTCAAGAATACAGAACTTTCAAGTTTTTATCTCCTTGGTAATAGTTTCATAAATAAATATGAAAAACCAAATTCAAAAAGATTCACATATTAGGAAACTTTTCAATAAGCGTGAATTAAGCTACAATATTTTAAAGAGCATAATTCAAAATGAAAATTTACCTTTGACTACAAAATGAAACGCAATAATTAAATTGTCTAATCTATCAGTAAGTCAAAATAAAACTCGATTTGTTCATAGATGTGTTTTAACGAATCGAAAAGCTAAATTCAATAGAATTTTCAAAAAGTTTTCAAGATTAAGTTTTTTGCGATTGGCAAGATCTGGCTCCGTCCCTGGGCTAAAAAAATCTTCCTGGTAAAAAAATAAACTAAAAATGACCTCATCTATTTTGTTGTTAAAGAACTATTTTCACTCAAATGATCTTTTATTTTTCAATGAATATTTTCATTTAAACAACTCGTTATTCTATAGCGAATATTCTGTTATTTTGATTTTTTTATTTGTTGCTGTTTTATTATCTGTTGTTATAGTCGCACTTTCATATATTTTGGCAGTTCAAAATCCAGAAACTGAAAAGTTATCTACGTATGAGTGTGGATTCGAGCCTTATGAAGATGCACGTCATACCTTCGATGTTAAATTTTATTTAGTTGCTATTTTATTCATAGTCTTTGATATTGAAACTATGTTTTTAATTCCATGGACAAATGTATTAGGCCAATTAGATATTGTCGGGTTTTGATCCATGATTGATTTTATGTTTGAATTAGGTATTGGGTATATTTATATTTACTGTGTTGGAGCATTAGACATTAATTAAACTATCTAATCGTTTTTATTGCATGTATGAAATTTATAAAAATTTGGCGTTTTTTAATTAATTTTTTATAATATATTTTTTTCTGACGCTATTATTTTAAGAAAGGTGACTGAGAGGTTTAAAGTGAAGATCTGCTAAATCTTTGTATAGTTTTTATTATACCGTGGGTTCGAATCCCATCCTTTCTTTAAAGATAGTAACAGTTTAAAATTATTTTTTATTTTATTGTGGAATATAGCCAAGTTGGTAAGGCCTTCGTTTTTGGTACGAATATTCAAAGGTTCAAATCCTTTTATTCCAAAAAACAACATATGTTTTTAATTTTAGATATAAGTCTAAATGTCTTCATCGTCTAGTGGTTAGGACCTCGCCCTTTCACGGCGATAACACGGGTTCAAATCCCGTTGAAGATAATTACATCCCTTAAAGTGCATAAAAACATAGTAGATAAAAGTATCTTTTCAGTACGTTTCTTAGAGTCTATAGACTAGGCGATTCGAAAAACTTCGAATCAATGTCGCCACAAAAGCGTGAAAAACATGCCAATAAAATAAACAGGGTGAGTAGCTATCACCTCTAAAACAAAATATGAGCATAGTATCATATTAGAACTCTTTAGCAAGGAATATGACCCATTTGAAGAACAGTTTAATTTAGGTTTTCCTTTCCAACAACACGAAGCAAATTTTAATAATCATAAGATTATAGTGGATAATTTAGCTTGAAATAGTAGAACACCACCACAACAAATACTGATATCTTTATAAGTCAGCGACTAGACGGTATGGTAGTACTTTTTCGTAATTTTATCACGGGTTGTTAATATTATACTAATATAACTTTAGATAGTCTCTTCAAAAAAATGACAAAAAAAATTAATTATGACGACTTTTTAAAACATCAGCCTCTAAAATACCAAGAATATCACTAGAAAGTGGGTAAATGTTTAAATTTTTTAGTATTTAAAATTGGTATTATTTAGTCTAGAAAGTTTTGAGCATTGAATCATTGTAGAAGAGTATTTACTATTAAAATCTTTACCATCTACGTAAAAATCATTTAGTCAAAATCTTAGCTGCGATTTATAAAGTTTTTTTCGTTTAGACTTAAATTTAAAGGTATCTAAAGGATACTTCGCCACTTTTTTAAACAATTGAAATGCAACACTATTTAAGGTAGATACCGCATAATGTTGGAACCCTATATAATTTTTAAAGTTATGTGTAGTATTACAATTATATGTTAATTTGTTATTTTTTAATAAATTTGAGATAAATAAAGTCTTTTTAGAATAAGAAAGAATTTTTCTTATTATTTGTCAGTCGCTTTTCGTTTGTCCTGATGAAGTCACTACTTTAGCTACTTTATTAACTGTACCTTCAGTGTTAATATAGGTACCGGCAGTTTCAAAAAAAATGGCGTTAGGTAAATGCATATGATTACTTATATCAAAACCTTTTTTTAATAAAGCTATTGTTTTAGTTTCTAGAGTAGAATTTTGCGTGATTAATAGTTTGTTTTCAGGCTTATAATTTTGAAAAAAATTTAATAGTTTTAAACTTAACAACTTTTTCACATTAGAAGTAGAAAAAGAATTATTTATGAAATAAATTCCTGTAGAATTTCTAAAGTCTTTATATTTAACCGCTTTTAAGTGATTAAGATTAGCGAATCCAGCATCATTCAACGTTGGGTTCAAAATATTTAGTTGATTTAGGTCATTGGATTGTGAATATAAATTAATATATTTTGTTAAAGACTTTAACATATTTACTAAACTAAACGCATCTTTTCGTTTAAATATTTCTGAGTTTGAAATTAAAATAGGATTTGAAGAGTTTACAAATTCCTGACAAAATAAATTATTACCTTCTACTAAAGATTTTAAAATTTTAATATTACTGCTAAGATTATAAGTAGAAAATGTTAGATTAAACAAAGATCCGACATGAAGGATCTTAAAGTTTCCTTTCAAATATCGTGACCTAAGTGTTAAATTTAATTTAGATCCTTCATAACGTGGGTTGATACCTATTAACAAGCAAGTATCTGATGATAGTATTTTAGAGTGATCTAAACTTGAGTTTAATAAATAGTTTTGTTCTAAATCAACATTTAAATTTTGTATTTCAGATTGTCTTAGTTTAAAAAAAGAATGTTTGTGACTTAAAATATTTAGTAAGTTTAAGACTTCTAGACTTATATTTTTGTCTAAACAAACTGTTATTTGATGTGGTTGATAAAAATGTTTGGACAAATGATTTTGAAAATAAAGTGTACAAAAAAATTCTTTAAATAATTTTTTTCAAGATAAACTTATAAATGACTTTTTGTTATTGTTATCTATAAAACTATATACTATTTTTTCTGGAGAAAACATCCCGTCAAACGAAAATCGAGTTTTATCAGAAATTCAATTTGTTTTATATGTTGCTTTTTCATAACCAGGTAAAACTTTAATTATTTGATTGTTTTTTAGGGCCAATTGAACAGGAGTTCCAAAACCGTCTGAGTAATCAATTGATGTCACGTTTTTTAATTCCCAATTCCGGCTTATAAAAGGATAAGGTTTTGAAGTTAATGCACCAACAGGACACAGATCAATAACATTGCCAGACAATTCCGATTGAAAAATTTTTTCAACGTAGGTTCCGATTTCACTGTGTAACCCTCTTCCAAACATTCCGATATCTTCGACACCTGCAATTTCAGCAGCGAAACGCACACATCTCGTACAATGAATACATCGTGTCATCACTGTTTTCACAATAGGTCCAATATTTTTATCCATAACCACCCGTTTAAAGCTATAGAATCTTTTTTTAGTTAGCCCAAAAAAAAGGGATTGATCTTGTAAGTCGCATTCACCACCTTGGTCACAAATAGGACAGTCTAGAGGGTGATTTAATAATAAAAATTCTAAAACATTTTCGCGAGCTTTTTTCACTAGTGAACTGTTTGTATAAATATCACCATTTGCTAAACAAGATTTTGCATTCATTGCACATGAAACAACAGGCTTAGGTGAGTTTTTTAGTTCTACAAGGCACATACGGCAATTTCCTGAAATAGATAAACCTTTATGATAACAATAGTGTGGTATATTAATTCCTAATGTTTCACAATACTCAATAAGAGGTGTGTTTTGTTTTCAAAAGTTAGTATTTGAATTATTTTTAAATTCTAAATCGTAATTAAATTTTATATTATTTATATGGAAGTATTTCAAAGTTTTAAAAATTCAGATCTTTTTAAAGGAAACGTAGCTTCAAATGGTTAAAGCGTCGACTTGTCACGTCGAAGATTGCTGGTTCAAATCCTGTCGTTTCCGTTTTAGCGTTTAGCTTTTAATATTTTTAATTTTATCTATTCGGATAGTATTTTTTAATCTATAGTAGATAGTTAAAATAGCTAATCCTATTGCAGACTCTGCTGCAGCAATAGTTAATATAAATAAAACAAATATATAACCTGTAATATCATCTAAATAGATAGAAAAAACAACAAAGTTTAAATTTATGGCTAACAACATAAGTTCGATGGACATTAATGTTATTAATATATTTTTTCTATTCAGAACAAGTCCTAGTACTCCGATTAAAAATAAAGTTATAACAATATTTAAAATATAGTTTAAATTCAAAATTATCATGTATATATTATCAAATTCTGGGTACATTGGGATTCGAACCCAAGACCTGTGGATTAAAAGTCCAATGCTCTGCCGACTGAGCTACATACCCTTTTAATTCTTTTAGTGAAGAAAAATTATAACGCAAAAAGAATTAAGAATGCCATCATTAATGAAAAAAGTGCAATGGCTTCGGTTAGTGCAAAACCTAAGATAGCAAGTTTGAATAACTCATCTTTTAAAGAAGGATTTCGTGAAACTCCAATCACTAATGCACCAAATACGGTACCAATTCCTACTCCTGCTCCTGCTAGCCCAATAGTAGCTAATCCAGCTCCTACAAATTTAGCTGCTTGTAATAACATGTAAATATAATATAAATGTATTTATTTTTGTCGGTGGCTCCAAAGCAGCTTTTATAAAATAGAATTTAAAATTTTAAAGGTCCCATCAGATTGTATAATTTTAAGCGAATCTTAAAGTTTTTAAAGTCTTTGTTGTTGTTTATAGTTTTATTATATATATTATAAAGAAATTATTGTTTTAACAGGTAATTTAGCGCCCCCAGTTTTAAAAGCCGTAATAGCAATGTTTTTAGAAACTCCACATAGTTCAAATAAAATTGTACCTGCACTAATTTTAACGCCTCAGTGAGATACAGCACCCTTACCCTTACCCATTCTAACTTCAGTAGGTTTTGCTGTTATAGGTATATTTGGAAAAACGCGTATTCATAGTTTTCCTTTTCGGCTCAGTTTTCTTACAATGGCTTGTCGTGCTGCTTCAATTTGCCTGGCTGAAAGAGTCGTTGCTTTTGCTGCTTTTAATCCGATGTTTCCAAATTGTAATATGTTCGATCGGAAATTAAATTTGGATAGTTTACCTTTCTGTATTTTTTTATATTTAGTTTTTTTAGGTTGTAAGAACATAAATTTTTTAATTTTAATTTTCACGCATTCATACCTTTACGCCAAAAGTACCATTAATTGTATAGGCAGTTGATTGAAAATAATCAATTTTAGAGTCAAATGATTGAAGGGAAAATTTTCCGAATTGTATTGTAACACTTTTAGCTCTAGGTGCCCTATTAAATCGCCCTTTAATCACAATTTTGATACCTGTAAGACCGGAAACCTCAGCGTTGATTAACAATTTTATAGTTTGTTTTAAAAATCCTAAAAAATAGTTGTCTTTTCTGGAAATCGCCATTTGGTCAGTTTTTAGTTGATTGATTTTGAACTGATCACTTATAAATTCTGCTAGTAATTTTGCTGATTTTCTTTTAGTAATATTGACAAACAAAATATTTATAGCTTCTTTAAAAAAAGAATTTCGAACGAATTTTTTCAATTGTTTAAAAATAGTTTTTCAGTTCTTAATTCGATTGTATGACAAGTTTTTTTGATTGTTTAAGTTTTGCATTGTTACGAAAATGTTAACTTTCCCTTTTGTGTAAATGGTTAAACTTTCTAATAAAATGTCTTGAAATTCTTGTAACATCATAGTTTGTTTCAAATTGGGTTTGTAAGATAGAATACTTTTCTTATTTTTTTTTTGAATGCATGGTCGTTTAAACCGTATTGAAAGTTTTTTTTGATATTTAGTTAAATTTTTATTAATAATATAAATTGTTTTTTCTGTAATATAAAAAGAAATAAATAGCTGTAACGAATTATTTGAATAAAAGATTTTACAATTATGGATTTTTACTTTATACAAACTAAAAAATCGATTTAAATATTTCTGAATTTCTAAAGTTTTATATAAATATAAAGAAGATTCTTCATTATTTTTTTCAATATGTTTCAGCTCTCAATTTTTTTTACCAACACCTAGTCGAAAAATACGTGCATCTACTTTTTGGCCCATTTTTATTTTTTCTTTTTTTTTTTATAAGAAAACTGTTTTCGTGTAGTAACAAACTCCCCTAATTTATAATTAACCATTTCATCTGCGATTTTTACAACCATAAATGTTTTTCCATTGTAAACTCGTAAATTAAGTCCTATAAATTTTGGCAAAATCACAGAGTCTCTAGAAACTGTTTTAATTTCATTTTTATTTTCTAAAAATGAATTCGTAATTTTTTTCAATAAGTTATTTGTAACATATGGTCCCTTTCATTTAACTCTGCTCATTTTTTAAGATTTTAAAAATTTAGATCTTTTTTTTCTTGTCTTACCATTTTTGGTAGGTTTGCCTCAAGGAGTTACTGAAGATCGGCCTCCTGAAGATTTCCCTTCCCCGCCTCCGTGAGGATGGTCGATAGGATTCATAGCAACTCCTCTAACAGTTGGTCTTACATTTAACCACCGGTTTCGACCGGCTTTATTGATCTTCTTAAAAAACGAAAACTCATTGGATACTGTTCCGATTGTTGCATGGCAGGTAGAAGAGAGGAATTTATGCTCACCTGAACTTAGAACAATTCTACAATACTTAGAAGTTTTTTCTATTAACTGTGAGCTAGTTCCGGCAGAACGGCTTAATTGAGCTTTTTTATTGTTTTTTAGCGATATATTGTGAATAAAACTTCCAACAGGGATTTTCATTAAGGTTAGAGAATGACCCACTTTAATTTCAGCATTGAAGCCCGATTTTACGATATCACCAATAGTTAAGTTTTTAGGAGCAACTATATAGAAGTAATCAGAGTTTAGAAAATCATATACAGAAGCTATAAAAGCAGTACGGTAAGGATCGTATTCTAAGCTAGTTATAATACCTATCGAGTCTTCATTCCTTAAAAAATTAATTTTTCTATATTTTTTTTTATGCCCGCCGCCTTTATGGTATACTGTAATTTTTCCAGAATCATTTTTCCCTGCTTTGTTTTTTTGACCTTGAATCATTTTTTTTATCAAAGGAATTTTGTTTAATTTTTTCTTTGATAAATTTATTAAAGTTTTTTGGGTTAACGAAGTAAATTTATTTTTCATTAAATTCATATAAATTATTTTTAAAATTCATGCTCTTATTAAAAATAGCAAATAAGTCATTATTTTCACCAAACTTAATTACTCAGAATTATATTCAGTGTTTATTTCATAAAATACAAATTTTAAAATTCATAAAAAAAGAAACATTTTCTTTTTATTTAGGATGGTTGCTGGTATTCCTTTTTACTAAGTTTCAGACTATTAAAGCAAAAACAAACTATTTTATTTCATATATTTATTTTTCTTTTATTAATCGACAAAAATTAATTAGTTATGTCATCAACATTAATCTGTCCCCAACAAACACCTTCATAAATGTAAATAATATCAAGGGTAACCCAAAATTATTTTATTCGGCAGGAATGTTTAACTTGCAAAAAAAACAAAAAATTAAACAACCTAAAGCAATAATTACAATTTTAAGAGCTTTATTGATAAAATCTAAAATTTTTAAAACTAAACCTGTTGCCTTACATTTTAATAATTTATTTTTTAATCATCAATCATATATTTTTAAACGATTAAAACAAAAAACTTTTATAAAATTAATGACAAGTTATAATTACCAGCCACATAATGGTTGCAGGTTAAAAAAAAAGAAACGAATTAAAATTCGTACGCGAACGAAAAAATTATAGAAGGAATGACTGAGTGGTTGAAAGTGGCAGATTGTAAATCTGTTAAGTTTATCTTGTCGTAGGTTCGAATCCTACTTCCTTCAACGAAATATAACGCAGTCTGGTAGCGTGCCTGTTTTGGGAACAGGAAGTCATGTGTTCAAATCACATTATTTCGAAATTAATTTTTTTTTTTTCAATTTGCAGTAAGGCATTTTTATAAAAGTTTGTAGCGATTTATAAAGAGTATAAACATTTTCAGTATATGAGAGCTTTTTTAAATTCTTTATTTGTTTTTTAGAGTAAATTTTATTATTTATTTTTAAACATAATAAACTAATTAATGGGTTAACTTCTTCTAATTTTTTTAAAGTTAATTTAGAATTGTTAGTATTCAATAATATAATAGGACCATGTACCAAACTAGTTAAATGTTTAAATACTGAGTCGTTTAAAGTTTTGACCATTAAAGTGTTATAAATTCTAAAGTATTTTATATCTTGGTCAGTTAAAACTTGTTCAATTTTAACTCAATTTTCACTATTTAAAGAAGTTCCATGAAAGAAAAAAAAAAAATTTATTGCTTTAAAATAATGTTCAATCTTTAAACGTTTATAGGTTTTTAAATTAAAATCCATTGATTATTATTTAGGCTTAGTAGGAATCGAACCTACGACGAAACCGTTATGAGCGGTACGTTCTACCTCTAAACTATAAGCCTGAGTTTATTAAAAATTAATTTTTGATTCTATGAGAAATATAAGTATAAGCCAACTTATTATTGCTTTTTTAGTAGCAATTTTATTATTTAGTGATTTTTCAAAAATAACAAAAAGTTTTCATAATATAGTTAAAAACAGCAAAATTTATAAAAATCTAAAAAAAAAATAACTTCAGGAAAAAAGGGACTTGAACCCCTGACCTTTGGTTTTGGAAACCATTGCTCTACCAACTGAACTATTTCCCTAGAAAGTATCTAATCTAAAAAATTTATGATTTATAAATACTTATTAGAAATTAAGTACCGTATTTTTTTTTCTTTAATTGCTTGATGCTTTATGGTGGCGAACTGTTACTATTTCAAGGAAACTTTACTATACGTTTTTATTAGATTAAGTTCAAGTTATGGTAGTAGCGATTCCTTTTATTTCCTAACAACCAACGTGACTGAAGTTTTTATGACCTACGTCCATTTAACTTACTTCATAACTAATCAAGTGGGAGTTATATTCGTATGTTATCAAATATTCATTTTTATATCTACAGGTCTTTATAAATTTGAATATATTTACTTAAAAAACGTTTTAACCATTGTAATAATTTGTTGAATGATATTTATTTTATTGTTAAATATTTGGATTTTCCCAGCTAGCTGGTTTTTTTTCTCAAAATTTCAAAACTTTTTATCTTTTCAAGGCTTAGCGTTTTATTTCGAAGCTAAATTAAACGAATATCTGATTTTTTATAAATCAATTTATTATTTGTGCTATTTAATATACCAAATAATAGTTTTGTTTTTTATTTTTTTAGACTTATTTAAAACAAATCTGTTAATAATCAAAAAACTTAGAAAAATTTTATATTTTGCTTTTTTTTTGTTCGCGACCTGTGTCACACCTCCTGAAGTCGTTTATCAATTAATAACTAGCATTTGTATTATAGTAGTATATGAACTATTTATAATTCACATAATATTAAAACTGGAGCTTACAAATTTTAAGTAGGTAGTCAGTTAAAACTAATCAATATACCTACTGAAAATAATAAATATCCTAGAGACAACGGAAGGAAAGTTTTTCAACCAATGTACATTAATTGATCGTACCTATACCGAGGTAATGTAGCTCGTGTAACTATAAAAAAAACTACACCTAGTGCAATTTTTACACTAAATCATAAACTACCTGGAAATACGTTGAATGGAAATATATCAATGAAAGGCAATCAACCGCCTAAAAATAATATGGAGACAAAAGCGCTCATTAAGAGCATGTTTGCATATTCGCCCAAAAAAAATAAAGCAAAAGTCATTGCTGAGTACTCAACATTATAACCAGAAACTAATTCAGCCTCAGCTTCAGGTAGGTCAAAAGGATGTCGATTGGTTTCAGCAAGCATTGATACACAAAAAATAATAAACATAGGTAATAACGGTACGATAAACCAAACGTTTTGTTGAGCTAGTACTATCGAACTTAGATTAAAAGAACCTGCACAAATACATACATTAATTATGATAAACCCTATAGAAACTTCATAAGAAATCATTTGAGCCGCAGAACGCAATGCACCTAAAAACGGGTATTTTGAGTTGCTTGACCAACCTGCCATTATGATGCCATAAACACTTAATGAAGAAGTTGCAAATAAATATAAAACCCCAACATTTAGATCTGATAAAACTATCTGCTTTGATAATGGTAAAACAGCCCAACCGATCAGACTTAGAATAAACGTTAACATAGGGGCAATTAAAAAGATAACGAGATTAGAATTACTAGGAAAAATAGTTTCCTTAACAAATAATTTCAATCCATCGGCTAATGGTTGTAGTAAACCTAAAAAACCTATCACGTTGGGACCTTTTCTTCTTTGTATAATACCCATAATTTTTCTTTCTGCTATAGTAAAATATGCAACAGAGATTAGTAAAGGAACAACAATAGCAAGAATCTTTAATACAGTACAAATTATTAATATAATCATTTTTAGTTTAAATAATATAAAATTCTTTAGGATAAGGTAGGATTCGAACCCACGGTATTTTTCAATACAATAGTTTTCAAAACTAACGCCTTAAACCACTCGACCACTTATCCTATCAAAGCAAAAGAAGGGATTCGAACCCTCATCTTTAATCTTGGCAAGATTATACTCTACCAAATTGAGTTACATTTGCAGCAATTGATAATAAATCTATATGAAAAATTTAACTGATTTGAGTAAAAAAAAAATCTCATTTTGAGATTTAGAATCGGTAAGTATTGTGATATCCAGTTTTGGTATGTCTTTAAAAAATTGATACTGACTTTCAAGTTCTAAAAATAGCAAAGGGTTTTTTATTATGATTGAAATTGATTTGACTGATTTAACATTTTGTTGAGATTGTGCTGTTTTATTATGCTTAATTTTTGGAAAAACAGAAGTTATCAATTTTAGATAAAAAACGTGCATTGTAGTTTTTTTTAAAACTATCTTACATCCAACAGGATTTCCTTTTTTAATTTTTAAAAATACGTTTAAATGTTTAGATCTTGTCAGCCTGCTTTTTTTTGATGAAAGAAGTTCTAAGGCTAGCAGACCTGAAATGAGGTGTTTGAAGTTTGAATTTTGGTACCCAAAATTCAATACAATTGTTTCTAATTTAGGAATTTGTTTTAAATTAGTATAAAAAAATTTATTTATTAAGTCGTGCTTAACGACGTTGTTAAGATATGAGTTAAAAAAAAACATATTAGTGTGCTATTATATAAAGCCTGATGAAAGGGTTGCGAGCTTGAGGTTTTTCTTTTTTTTCAAAATTTTAGGTATAGGTCCCATGATACGGGAAGCAATAGGTTTTCCTTGCTTGCTTATTAAACTTACTACATTGGATTGGAAAAAGACAACAGTTCCATCTTTTTTTATTGTTTTTTTTTTAGTTCGAATTATAACAGCCTTATGAACTTCACCTTTTTGTACTTTAGATGTTGATCGTGCCTTATTACGAAGTTTTTGAATTGATACTATTATAATATCTCCTAAAACAGCGAAACGTCTATTAAAGCCATTCAGAACTTTGATACATTTTACGGTTTTAGCACCTGAATTATCTGCTACTTTTAAAATTGTTTGTTGTTGAATCATTTTTTTGCGTTTATAGCTCAATTGGATAGAGCGTTGGATTTCGGTCCCAAAGATTATAGGTTCAAGTCCTATTAAACGTACACAATCGGCACTATTATTAGAATCACCTATAGTAAAAATATTTTTTTTTTACAAAAGCATACTCATACAAGCTTTTTTTTTTAGTTACGTTTGTTCCCATATTTTTAGCTGAAGAGAGTAACTCAGTTAAAAGTTTTTTATGAATTTTTACATCAGCTTTATTTTTTTTTTTAGTTAAAAAAAATTTTAAAGCTAACGATATTCGATTTTTATCTTTCACTATGTAAGGAAACTCTTTTAAACGAGAACGTTTTCTTTTTTGTTTCAATTGTTTTACTTTAAGCAAAGGCGCCATATTTATTAATGCTCTATTAATAAATTTCTTATAGTTTTTGGTAAATGATTTATAAAAAAACTTAACACTTTTAATTCAAATTTTTTCAGAAATAGTTACTTTACCATTTAGCAATAATTGATTGATTATTTTTCTATTCATGATTTATTGTTTACTAGTTTTTTTTGTGCCATATTTTGAACGTGAAGTTTTTCTTCCTTTTAGCCCGTTAAAATCTAATTTACCTCGTACTAAATGATATTTAATACCAGGCAAATCTTTAACACGACCACCTCTTATTATAACTGTTGAATACTCTTGTAAGTTATGACCTTCACCAGGTATATAAGCCATTATTTTTTTATTATTAGTTAACCGAAGTCTAGCCAATTTTCTCAATGCTGAGTTTGGTTTTTTAGGGGTCCTTAAAAAGACTTTAATGCACACTCCTTTTTTTTGTGGGCAATTGTTTAATGCAGGTACTTTATTACGTATTTGCTTTTTTTTTCTTTTACTCCGGCATAATTGATTAATAGTAGGCATTTGTTTTGATAGTTTACCAAAAAAGGGACTTGAACCCTTACTCTTTTATAAAAAGAACTAGAACCTAAACCTAGTATGTCTACCAATTTCATCATTTTGGCATCACGGTAAAATTACTCGTTATCGGACTTGAACCGATACTTTTTATATAAAAATCAGATTTTAAGTCTGACGTGTCTACCAATTTCACCAAACGAGCTTTACTTTATTCCACAATTTGATATTTTAACACTAGGTGCACAAGTATTCGGACTTTTAATAACCTTATCTTTTTTTTATTATTTTAGTATTAACACTGTTATACCAAATTTTATAGAAGTGAAAAAATTTAGAACTAAAAAAATAATAAAAAATACAAAATCAATTTCAACTACAAATCTAGATTTAACAAACAACAAAAAATTAATCAATAACAGCTACAAACTGTTTATGCAATAACTTGAAAAGGGAATATAACTCAATTGGTAGAGTGTATGCTTTGCAAGCATAAAGTTATCGGTTCGAGCCCGATTATTTCCAATTTAACTTTAAACTAAGTTTTCTCTTCAGGTTGGATTTGAACCAACAGCCTAGTAGTTAACAGCCACTCGCTCTACCCTTGAGCTACTGAAGACGGTTTTGAGGACTTATTTATTTATTTATTTTTCATAAAATCTAATAAAAGAGTTGAAATCAATTCAAAAAGGATAGTATGAAAAGCAGTTACTGTATTTGATATCTTCTATTATTAATATTTGTAATGTTCTATAGTTTATATAAAAATGTTTAGGAGGTATTGGCCACATTTCCGATTTTAAAATGTTTGATGCGACAAAATTTGTAATACTTTTATCTAAAGTGATTATATCACCTTTTTTCAAAGCATGAAAATTATGTTTAACAATCTTATTATTCACATAGATTTTTTGGTGAGATATCAATTGCTTTGCGCTTCTAAAGCTGTGGCAAAAATGTGTACGGTATAATATAGTATCTAACCGAGTTTCTAACTTTTCAATAAGCAAAACAGTTGCTTGTGAATTTATATGTTTAGACTCTTTTAAAGACTCTTTTACCAATTTTTTCAAATAACTTTTTCTCAGGTTACCGTAGAAAAGGCTTAGTCTTTGTTTATTCTGCAAATTATATTTAAATTTTTTGCTAAAAAAATTTTTGAAATTAAATAGAAAGTATGAAATAGGATCATAAAATCTTTTTCTTTTAAATTTAGATATTAAATGTTGGAATTTTTGCCATTTTTGTTTATTAAATTTCATAAACTTATCATTGTTTTGGATCTTTTTTTTCAACGGCAAGAATTTTTTATATAATGGCTTATTACGCCGGTTTTTTGTAAAATGCATAAATATTTTAGAAACAATACCCAAAAAGCATAACTGTAACATTTTGTTGAGTTAAAATTATAGAAATATAACTTTTACTTTAAATCTTTTATGAGTTTTCTTTTCATGAGATAATATTCTTCGATAAGTGTCATTTGTAATTTAAGAATTGTCAATAGCTGTTGTAAACTTATTTGATATTTCTTTGTTTGTTGCATTGTTAGTTACTTTTTCTGCTTTGATATCGTTTAATTCTTTAAAAATTTTTGAAATATATGATGATAAGTTTTCATAACTATTTTCTTGATGATCTTTATATTTACAACTTCATCTTTATTAAAAATATAGTTGAATAGTTTTGATTTAATAATCAAATTTAATTGGCTTGCGCTCAAACTGTCTTTTTTTTGTTAACGGGGGTCTTTTTAGTATTGAATAAAATAAAAAAGTAAGCTGTTCTTAAGCTTGTTTCGGCAAATTTAAAATTTTCTTAAGGTTCGACTTAGTATTACTATCAACAATTTCATCCGGCCCTACGTTAAAAAATGGACATTCTGTAAGTTGTCGATTTATCTTATCTTCTATAATAGGATTAAGTTGGTAAACTTTGTTTAAAACAAAATTGAACATTCCTGGAGCATGTAAAACGATTCAATTTTTTAATACAATAGTGACACCAATTTTTGTTAGAAATATTGGTTCTAATGTTAATAACGCGAACATTTCGTTACTGTCCGCAATTTGTTGCAAAATATCCAATTGATAACATGTAAGATCTTGCAAACATTTTCCCATATGATACGTTAGATGATAAAACTCTTCTTCGTATCCTCATATTGTTCCGATTTTAAGATCCCGTACTTGAGACCCAATACTCTGTTCTATAAAGTCCGAGTTCTTGATTATATCTGGCGTTATTTGGCTGGGCTCAATAGTACCTAACCTTTTTGCAATTCAATTCATTTCTTGCACTTCGTAAGGATAAATATATTCAGTTGCTTTCATAGAAATAAAAGTATCTCGTTCACCAACGTTCTTACCAATTGAAGCTAAAGATTGCTTGGCTAAATCAATTGTGTGATTTGTCTGAAGCTCTGCCAGAACAGGCTGGTATTCGATGTAGTGGTTATAAGAATCAATTGCGGGATTTGACCTAAGCTCTGCCAGAACAGGCCGGTAATCGATGTAGTGGTTCAAAAATTCATTATTTTCATTAATGAAATACTGCGGGCACGATTCATGAATATAGTTAACTCGTCAATTATAAGATATTGTCATTTATAGTTTAAAAATTCTTGAAATATATGATGATAAGTTTTCATAACTATTTTCTTGATGATCTTTATATTTACAACTTCATCTTTATTAAAAATATAGTTGAATAGTTTTGATTTAATAATCAAATTTAATTGGCTTGCGCTCAAACTGTCTTTTTTTTGTTAACGGGGGTCTTTTTAGTATTGAATAAAATAAAAAAAAGTAAGCTGTTCTTAAGTTTGTCTCGACAAACTTAAAATTTCCTAAAGTTTTATAAGTTATTTTAGGCATATTCAAAGGTTTGCAATTAAAAGATAGAATAGGAATTCCTGCCTTATAAAACTCATTGATTACATTAGTCTCTACTTTTTGGTTAAAAACTACTACCAAATGTGGTTTTGTTTTAACCGATAGTAGAAGCTTTAAATTTTTTGAAAAATTTTGTGATTGTATTAACGTTAAATAAGTTAATATCGAAAACCGGTTCCGAAAAATACCACTAATTCACGATTTTTCTGAAATAAAATCATGATTCGTAAAATGCATAAGTCTCATTTGTTTTAATTTTGATACTACAGGAAAGCCTATAAATAAAATTTTGAACTGGTACATATGGTATTCGAAAATAATTTTTAATACTTGTTTTAAATAAGCCTCTATTTGTTCTAACACGTTATTTGAAAAAGTGGAGATATTGAAAGAGGATTCGTTTGAATAAATTTGCAATTTTAATAAATTATATTTAAATAATTTGTAGTTTCGAGTTTTAATTAAGTTAACTTTCATTATTATACTTTTTTACCTTCTTTTAATACTACTTTTTCCGACGCATAAAGTATACCTTTTCCTTTGTAAGGTTCCGGGGCTTTATACGACCTAATTAATGCAGCGATTTGAGTTACAAACAAATAAGAATTTCCTATTATAAACAATTTATTGGACTTAAGACAAAAAACCTTTAAACCTTTTGGAACCTTAAAATAAATAGCATGGCTATAACCTAACTTAAAATATAAAAGGTTAAAATCCAATACGTTTAAAACTGACACCCTAAACCCTACGCCAATAAGATTAAGTTTTTTACAAGAAAAAAGTGAAGTTTCTAAAAGCATTTGTTTGATTAAAGCGACTTGAGTTGCCTGTATGGCTTTTAATTTTTTTTTTTCGTTATTTGAAATGCTAGATAATGACTCTCGGGTTATTTTAAGTATTTTTTTGTCGTTTTCAAAAATTAATCTCGTTTTTAGTCGTAATACTTTTCGAATAAAGGAGTTTTCAAAAATAACAATATGATTAGTAATACAATAATATACCGAAATATCTGTTGGGATTTTAATTATGTGTCTTTTTGTAATATAATTCATTTTTATCTAATTATGAATAAAGGTTTCCCGCCTATTTGAGCTCGCTTGCATTCATTAACTGTCATTAAGCCTTTTGAGGTAGTTAATATTATAAGATTTTTTTTTGAATCAAGTTTTCATAACTGTGACACAGAATAATAAATTTGTTGACTAGGCTTAGAAATCGGTTTTACTGAATTTATGACAGGGTTTCCATTTTTATATTTCAAAAAAATTTTTAATATGTTTGAATCTGCGCTATAAATTTTGTAGCCTAATATAAAACCTTCATCCCAAAGAATATCTAAAAAAGCAATAATTAGTTTTGTTTTTTGTTGATACATAAAATTTCTTCGAGAAATCTGGCTGTTTTTTAAATCAGCTGATATATTTCATAAAGTGTTTTTCATAAAAAAGTGTTAATATGTTTAGAGACAGGCTTGAACTGCCGACACAAGGATTTTCAGTCCTTTGCTCTACCGACTGAGCTATCTAAACCGTTATCTTTGTTTTAAATAATTTATATGGAAATGGTTAACTTTTTTTGCATTAAAATCATCTTATATATTCCCAAGCATACGGCTATCACTGACTGTATTAAAATAACCAGAATCAGTTTTAAACTTGAAACGATTTTTTAGTAAAATCTCACCGTGAATATCTAATAATTTCAGAAATGTTTGCCCTGTTAAATTAGTCAAACTTAGCTGATTCTTTTGTTGATAGTTTAAAAAGTTTCACTTACATGCTTTTGGTAAATAACAGATTTTTTTTTTAAAAAACTTATATATAAACTTGTCATAATCTGTCTTAGTAAGCAAACTATAATTATATAACTTGTTATTTAACAAAAAATGTGTTTCTATTTTGATATCAAAAAATAATCTAGTTTTAACAATTTTTCAAATAAATAAAAATTTTTCCAATTGAGACACATGAACTTTTAACTGTTTGCAGTACATGTGATATTCAAATTGTTCTTGAGACTTTTTATTTACATGAGGTGATTGTAACACCGAGAAAAAAGAAAATTTCGTATTCTTTGGTGATTGCACAGAAAAAAACTTTATTTTCAAGGTTTTATTTGTTTTAAGTTTATAAAAAAATCTTAAAAAATTTGTTAATGAATTTGAATTTTTGGAATAAATAGATAAAATAATAAACATAAACTTTGTGATATTTGTACGCAATAGTTAAAATAGAATCTTTGAAAAAGTTTCTCCTGAAGTTTATGAACAACTACTTAAAAGAATTTGCCTGTATTTTAACTACAAATTATAGGAAAATTCCTAGGACATTTGAGATTTTAAATTTTTAACGGGTTCGAGAAGCTGTTTTAGCATTAGTATGAGTCCGTTGACCTCTAACGGGTAAACCACGCAATCTACGAATTCCTTTATATGTTTTAATTTGAATTAGTTTTTTAAGTAAGATAGTTTTAGATTTTCTTAAATTACTGTTAATAACTAAATTTGCATTTTCTATAGATTTAACTAATTTTATTGTTTGATCTGATGTTAACTTAGATAACTTACAATTAGATGATAGTCCTAATCTTTTACAAATCAAAAGTGACTGAAATTTGCCGATTCCAAAAACTTTCGTTAAAGAAAAATAGATTGATTTGTCTTCTGGCAGCTCGGTTTCTAAAATATATACCATTTATAATGTATAGATGTGAGTAATTTCAACTAACATATTAACACTCATATGCATTGAATTTAAAAAGATTTCTGGGTATAGCCCAATTGCAATAGTTCCAAAAATCAGTGGTAAAAAAATAAAAAATTCTCGTTTGTTGATATCAATATAATCTTTAAGGTATTGGGTTTTTAAGTTACCGTATGAAATTCTATTAAATAACCATAATGAGTAACAGCCACCAATAATCATACCCGTAGCACTAATAAAAGTAGCGCTGGTATTGGTTTTAAAAGAGCCTACTAAAATCAAGAACTCTCCTACAAAACTGCCCGTTCCCGGCAAACCAATATTTGACATCGTGAAGAATAAGAAAATAAAAGTGTATAAAGGCATTACGTGAACTAAACCTCCATAATATTTAACCATTCTAGTATGGTGTCTTTCGTAAACGACTCCAATAATTAAAAATAATGCACTGGCAACGAAACCATGACTTAAACTTTGTAAAATAGCTCCTTCTAAACCAATCGTGTTAAAACTAAAAAGACCTACCATTACAAGGTTCATATGTGCTACTGAAGTATAGGCAATGATTCGTTTAAAATCAGTTTGACGAATAGCGGTAAAAGACGTATACACAATACCAACAACAGACAATAAGTATACGATCGGAGCAAAATAAAAAGACGCTTCTGGAAATAATGGGAATGAGAAACGTAAAAAACCATAAGTTCCTAGTTTTAATAGCACTCCGGCTAAAATAACAGAGCCTGCAGTAGGAGCTTCTACGTGAGCTTCTGGCAACCATAAGTGAACAGGTACCATAGGAACCTTAGTAGCAAAAGACCCAAAAAAAGAAAGTCATAAAAATTTTTGTTCCGTTTTCGAAAAAATAAAAGTTAATAACACTTCATAATCAGTAGTTCCTACTTGATAATAAATATATAAAATCGACAACAACATCAGCACAGAACCTAATAGCGTATATAGAAAAAAAAAATAAGCTGCTCTAATTTTTCTTTCTCTAGACCCTCAAATACCCACGATTAAATACATTGGAATCAATACACTTTCAAAGTAAATATAAAACAATAATAAATCTAAAATCGAAAAAACTCCAATTAAAAAAAATTCCATTACTAAAAAAGCAATCAAAAATTCCTTTATATTTGTTTTAACACTATTTCAACTTATCAATATACATAAAAAAATTAATAGTGTAGTCAAAAGAATGAAAAATAATGAAATGCCGTCAATACCTAAACTAAAATTAAGATTTAAAAAAGGAATTCACAATAATTTACTTACAAATTGGAAAGAACCTATAGATTTGTTAAAAAATACCCATAAAAATAAAGAAATTACGTATAAAAAACAAGAGGTGTTTAAAGCTATAGCTTTCAATGCTGAATGATTTGAAGAAGGCACAAATAACAACAAAAAAGTTCCAATTAAAGGCAATACTAAAATAAGAATTAATAAATTTGTAACATTTAATAAAAAAAAATCTAACATTAACATTTTATAGGACTTGAACCTATGTCCATCAGCTTAGAAGGCTGTTGCTCTATCCGACTGAGCTAAAAATGCTAAAAATAAAGGCTAAAACCGGACTTGAACCGATATTAAAAGATTTGCAATCTAATACATTAACCAAATTATGTTATTCAGCCTTTTAATACCTTTTTTCAACTATAAACTTACATCATTGTCATAGTTAAAAGTAAAGTTATTTTATATGAAAATAAATAAATTAACGTTGGATTTATAAATAAAAAAAGTAAAAAATAAAATAAACAAACTATGACTATTGAAATATGTGACTTAATTGGCTGATATAATTTACCTGCTGTAGAATTTTCGAAAAACATAATTTTCACTATTCGAATATAATAAAACGTAGAAATTACGCTACATAGAATACTAACAATTGAAACAAAATACATAGATACCTCAATTGATACTAAAAAAATACCAATTTTAACTAAAAACCCAACCATTGGAGGAAGTCCTGCAATAGATAGTAAAACAGTACTGAAGAATAAAGCTAAAATATTGTTAGATTTGCTTAGTGAACTTAAATCAGCTAAATCTTTATTTTGTTTTTTAACATATTTATATTTCAATTGCAGCATTAAAAAAATAGATCAAATACATAAACCTGCAATCATATACAAGAAAAGATAACAAAATAACATTTGCAAGCCTTCAAAAGTTCCTGTACTGAAAGCAATTAACGTATAACCCATATGACTAATTGAACTATATGCTAAAAGACTTTTTAATTTTTTCTGCTCTAACCCCGCGAAAGAACCAACCACTATTGTTAACACAGCTAAAATAACGATATAATATCGCCATTTAGCAGTATATTCGAAGAAACTTGAGTAAAAAATTCTAACCAGCAAAATGAAGATAGCTAATTTAGGAACGACTGCAAAAAAAAAGGTGGAGCTAGAAGGAGAACCCTCATACACGTCAATAGATCATAAATGAAAAGGAGCTATTGCTAATTTGAACAAAAGACTTACAAAGATAAATGACAAAGCAAATTGAATTAAACCTCCATTTATAAAAACATCTTTGACAAAAGTATAATCACTAGCATCCTGTGTGCAATCATAACTTGAATATACTCAAAAAAATAGGTTTTTTAAATCTTCAAAATTAGTAGTTCCACTTACCCCATACAAAATAGAAGAGCCAAATAGAAACAAACTGGATGAAAAAGCGCCTAAAATAAAATACTTTAAACCGGCATCTACAGAGAATGCAGAATCTTTTTTTAGTGCTGCCATTATATAAAAAGATAAACTTTGTAATTCGATTGCTAGGTACGCAGTAATCAAATCGTTTGAAGAGCAAATGAAAAAAATACCTAATAAAGCAAATAGAATCAATACACTGTATTCAAAGTAATTGATTTTTTGTACAGTTAAATACCGTTGAATCATCAAAAAACAAAAAATGGATACTATAGCAATTAAGATTTTAGAAAAGCTTCCTAAGTAATCAATAATAATAGTATTGTTGAAAATTTGAAAGTCGTTACACTCTATAGTATTATTTATTAATAAAAAACAAAACAAACTGATAATTAAAACACTTAAATATAATACAGAATTTTGAATTAATAAATATTTGTTATTAACTGATATAAAAGTTCCATGGATAATCAAATAAATTATAGAAATACCTAAAAAAATTTCAGGTAAAAGTTGTATTTCTTTAAATATTAACATTTATAAATTGAAATTTTTTTAGCTTACATGAATAAAAAAGCTTGAAAACCGTATCTACATCCTATTAGACTGATTAAAAATGAAGCTTCAGCATTTGCTATAGGATGAAAAAAATAATTACAGGAAAAAAGGGATTTGAACTCTTGACCTTTGGTTTTGAAAACCACTGTTCTACCAACTGAACTATTTTCCTAAAAAACGTACGAATTAATGTTTTTTTTAATTACTTATTTTTAGTATTTTTCTTTCTTATAAACTTTCTGAAAAACAAATAGTAAAAAGGCAATAACGGGCTTGAACCGTTAACTTTTTCGTTGTAAGCGAAACACTCTACCAATTGAGTTAATTACCTCTGTATATTAACTTAAGTTCAAAAAACCTAATAAACAATAAAATATTAACTATGCTATATAATTAATGAATACCTCCTCACCAATACACAGTAATAAATAAAAATAGCCAAACAACATCAACAAAATGCCAATACCATGCTGCAGACTCAAAACCGAAATGATGTGTTGAAGTAAAGTGATTATAAACAATTCTTAAAAGAGAAACAATTAAACAACAAGTACCGATAAAAACGTGAAACCCATGAAAACCCGTAGCCATATAAAAGCAAGAACCAAAAACACTGTCATTAATATTAAACGGTGCCTCTACGTATTCCATTCCCTGTAACAATGTAAAAATTGTTGCAAGAAATATAGTAAACAGTAATCCAATAATTGCTTGTTTTTTTGCTCTTACTATTATAGCATGATGAGCTCAAGTAACGGTAGCTCCAGAACTTAAAAGAAAAAAAGTGTTGGTTAAAGGAATTCCTGAAGTTTGAATTGTTTGTATTGCTTCTGGAGGCCATACTCCTCCTAAATTAAAAACTGGTGATAAACTAGAATGAAAAAAAGCTCAAAAAAATGCAAAGAAAAACATCACTTCTGAAACGATAAATAAAATCATTCCTAATCTTAGACCTCGTTGAACTGAAACAGTGTGTTGATCTTCAAAAGTAGCTTCTCGTATGATATCTCGCCATCAAGTATACATTACATATAGAAGAACAAAAAAACCAACTAAAGCTAATTGGCCTCCTCCTAAAAATTTATTCATATATAACACAGTTCCTGAAGTCATGAAAAAAGCACCTAAAGATGCAACCAATGGCCAAGGACTAGGGTCTACTAAATGCCAACTGTGTCTTGTTTTTAAATACTTAAAACGAATTTTATCTTTCATTTTTTAATAAAGTCTCCGAAAAAAGAGTGGAATATAGTTCTCTCGATTGAATAGAATTTTCTAAAGTATTGATAAAAAAAAAATTAAATTTGATATACATCTTATAGTCTAGGATTTTTAACCTAGAAAATACAATGAATTTGGTAAAAAATCTTAAAATATTATTATAAAACTAAACGATAAACTTAATTCAATTCTAGTTTAGTCATTATATAATGGTGAAATTGCACAGTTGGTAATGAAACGATAACTATTGGCATAAAACCATGGTTTACACCACAAATTTCACTACACTGGCCGAAAAAAACGCCAATACGTTTGATGAATAAATTTACTTGGTTTAATCGACCTGGGCAAGCATCTACTTTTAAACCAAATGATGGTACTGTTCAACTATGTAATACATCAGCAGCACTTACTAAAAGTCGTAGATGCGTGTTAGTTGGTAAAATAACTCTTTTATTAGTTTCTAATAGTCGAAAATAACCTTGTTTAGTTGTAGGTAATCCATCTAAAACCATCATATAACAAACATATTTCAGACTTTGCTCTTGCTTTTGACAAGAATTAAATTCCGAAATTTCATAACTTCAAAACCATTGGTGACCTAAAATTTTTAAAGTTAATTCAGGCTCTGAAATTTCATCCATAGCATACAATAGAGTGAAAGAAGGAGTCGATAAAATTAAAAGTATTAAAGCTGGAATAGATGTCCATACGATTTCTAATTCTTTTGAGTGAACAAATTTCGAACTAAATTTATTGTTATATTCTATGAAATAATATATAGTATAAAACAATAACCAACCAACAAACAAAACGATTACAGTCAATAAAAACAGTAAATGTTTGTTAAAGATTAAAATACCTTCCATAGTAATACTAGCAGGGTCAGGTAAATAAGTTTGCCAAAGTGCCGGGCTGTCACATTGTATTATAAAAATCATATTCTTATTAGCTCAAACAAACTTGATTCTATACTGGTGAAATTACTAACTTTTAAAAACGCTTTTAGAGCGTTAAAAAGTTTAAAAATTAGCGTATATAAATTTATGAAATAAATTAAATATATAAAACAGAATTATAAGTACGTGAAAGTTGCTTAAAAGTAATTTGTTTTTTAGTAGTCTTAATAGATCTAATTAAAACTAAAGTAACTGGGCCAATTGTTGCCAATAATAAAATGTTACCTGAAAGCAAAAATTGTATAAGATAGTCAGTATATAATAAATGACCTACTGACATAATCTCAGTAAAATAATCTAATTTATTAAATCAGTCTAAATGAAAATTACATAAAAAACTAATGTTGTAAGGATTTATAGCTTCAAAAGTACTAGGAACCACTAATAAAATTTCAATTAAAAAAGCAATACCTATAAAGCTTCCAAAGGGAAAATACTTTAAAGAATCTTTTACTAAAGAAATTGTTTTTATATCTAACATCATCACTACGAACAAAAATAAAACAGCAATAGCACCCACATAAATAATGATAAAAATTAGTGAAACATATTCACATTCTAATAAAAATAAGATACTAGATGAAGAAACGAAACTTAAAACTAAAAATAAAACAGAATATATTGAATTTTGACTAAAAACAGTCATTAAAGAACTTGTTATTAATACAAAAGAAAAGAAATAAAAAAATAAATTAACTATCATAAGATTTAAATATTTTAGTAATGAAAGAGGGATTTGAACCCCCGACATTTGGATTATGATTCCAACGTTCTAACCAACTGAACTATTTCACTTGTTCCAGCTACACGTTCCCGTACAGCTACCTTGTTACGACTTCATCCAAATTGTTAATTTTTCAATGAATTAGTTTTTTTGATTTTTAACATCAAAAATCAAAAAAACTAATTTTCAAGTAAAACTAACTTTCTGCATGTGACGGGCGGTGTGTACAAAGCCAAGGTACGTATTCACCGCAACGTTCTGATTTGCGATTACTTGTGATTCCATCTTCATGTAAACGAGTTGCAGCTTACAATCCGAACTAAGAAAATTTTTAAAGATTAACTAAAATTTTTTTGTTACTTTTTGTCATTTTCATTGTAGCACGTGTGTAGCCCAACCCATAAGGGCCACAGTGACTTGACTTAATTCTCACCTTCCTTTAAAGTATTTTTTAACAAACAGTCTTTTTAAAGCAGGATTTTTGATAAAAATCAAAAATCAGAAGTAAATTTTTAAAAATAAGAGTTACGCTCGTTTAAAGGAATGAACCAAACATCTCACGACACGAACTGACGACAGTCGTGCAACACCTGTAGTAAAAATATATTAGTTTTTAACTAATAGCAAAACAATTTTTGTCAATTAAAATTATTTTTTAATATGTCAAGGGTTGGTAAGGTTTTGCGCGGATTATCGCATTAAACCACATGCTCCACCACTCGTTGTAGGCTCCCGTCAATTCCTTTGAGTTCCAATCTTGCGATCGTACTCCTCAGGCGGAATGCTTATGGCGTTAGCTTAAAAAATCTAAAATTTTTATTTTAAATTACAGCACTCAGAATTTACAGTGTAGACTACCAGGGTATCTAATCCTGTTTGCTCCCTACACTTTCGTCCCTCAATGTCAGTTTGTACTAAAGAGTCGCCTTCGCTAATGATATTCCTTCATGTATTTTTAGAATTTACTCCTTAACATGAAATTCTACTCTTCCATATAAAACTCAAGTAAAACAGTATTGTATATTTTTTTAAAGTTAAGCTTTAAATTTTAACATATAACTTATATTACAATCTACGGACTCTTTACGCCCAGTAATTTCGGATAACGCTTGCCCCTCCCGTATTACCGCGGCTGCTGGCACGAGATTAGCCGGGACTAAAACTTCTTTAAATAACGTCATTATCATTTTTAACGAAAGAACTTTACAACCAAAAATTAGCCGTCTATCATTCACATAATATTGCTGGATCAAACTTTCGTTCATTGTCCAATATTCCTCACTGCTGGCCAAAAAATTAGCCTGGACCTTGTCTCAGTTCCAGTGTGGTTGAACGTCCTCTCAGACCAACTAAAGATCAAAGGCTTGGTAAACTATTATTTCTACCAACAACCTAATCTTACACAAACTCATCTTTTAACGATTATCAAATAATCTTTATATGTTTATTTAATATTACTACAAATTAAAAATAATTTTACCCTAAAAACAGTTAAAACTGTTAATAGGTATAGTTTATCTTAAATTAAAAGGTAGATATAAATAGATTTGCGCGTTCCTCACCCGTTCGCTACGAAAAAAATTCTCGTTCAACTCGCATGTGTAAAGCATATTATTAGCGTTCACCCTGAGCCAGGATCAAACTCATTTCTAGAGATTTAAAATAATTTATAAAATTTTAAATTTACTTAACATTAAATCTTACGTATTTTTATTGTTCTTTAAAACAAATAGTGTTTGTCAATTTAAAGTAATTGACTTTTAATTTTTTATTTGAAAAAATTAAATAGAATCTTACACAATTTAGATTTTAGTACTTATTAGCTAAAAATTTTACAATTCGTACACATTAAGCCTATTACGTAATAATCTATTACGGCTTTTTAAAAATTATTTTCAAGGTTAGTTTCTTGTTTAAATGCTTTCAACAATTATCTATTATGAATATAGCTACTCGACAATGCTATTACTATAACAATCGATTTACCAGAGATTCACTTTTCCCGGTCCTCTCGTACTAGGGTTTACTCCTTTCAATTTTTAACACTTACGGTAGATAGGGACCAAACTGTTTTACAACGTTCTAAACTCAGATCATGTACCGCCTTTCTTGGCGAACAGCCAAACCCTTGGAACCACTTACAGCTCCAGGATGCGATAATCCAACATCGAGGTGCCAAACCAATCCATCGATAGGGTCTCTAAAGATTGATTAGCCTGTTATCCCTGGCGTACCTTTTATCCGTTGAGCGATGATCTTTTCCACTCAGAATCACCGGATCACTATAACCGACTTTCGTCCCTGTTCGATTTGTCAATCTTTCAGTCAAGCAAGCAATATACTATTATGCTCTTCAATTGAGTTTTTTCAATTTGAGCTTACCTTCGTACGCCTCCGTTACTCTTTAGGAGGCGACCGCCCCAGTCAAACTACCCATTATGAACTGTTTTGAAATCATGAGTAACAAAAATTTTTAAGAGTGGTATTTCATTGATGTTTAAACAGATAACTTACGTTACGGTCTAATAAAAACTTACCACATATTCTACACAAAAAAAAATTTATTACAATTCATAACTATAGTAAAGGTGCACAGGGTCTTTCCGTCTAGCCGCAAGTAGTCTGCATCTTCACAGACATTTCAATTTCACTGAGATTGTACCAGAGACAGTAGGACAGTCGTTACGCCATTCATGCAGGACACCAATTAAATGCCAAGGAATTTCGCTACCTTTGGACCGTCAGAGTTACAGCCGCCGTTTACTGGGAGTTAAAGTCAAAGCCAAAACTTTTTCTCTTAATCTTGCAGCACCGGGCAGGCGTCAGTCTCTATACTTCTTTTTTCAAATTCGCAGAGACCTGTGTTTTTATTAAACAGTCGCTGTCCTCGATTTTGTGCCAGCTTTTTAAGGGTTTAACCTAGAAAAGCTACTCCTTATCCCGAAGTTACGGAGTCATTTTGCCGAGTTCCTTTGGTACAATTAACTCAAGCACCTTAATTTACTAAATTTGTTCACCTGTGTCGGTTTACGGTACGGTATTATTTTAAGCTGTTTCTCGAAAATATTAAAAAACTTTTAATTAAAATCAAAATTAAAAATTAAATTTATATTTTGTCACTTTAAAATATAATAAAAAAAAATTATTACCCATCAACTATAACTTTCGTTGTCATCTTAGGGACCGATTAACTTAAGGAGGATTAGCCTTTCCTTAAAAACCTTGAACTTAAGGTGACCAATGCTTAATAGTCACACTGTTTTTCGCTACTCATATCAATATTTTCATTTTTGATTTTTCCAATTTATATAACTATAAATTTTCTTAAATTTACAAAACGTTCTGCTACCATTTAAATCTAAACTGATTTAAATTTATTGTTTCGGCAAATAATTTTAGTCCCTGTACATTTTCGATGCTAAAAAACTAAACCAGTGAGCTGTTACGCTTTCTTTAAAGGATGGCTGCTTCCAAGCCTACCTATAGATTGTTAAAATTTTTTTACTTTCTTTTTCACTTAATTATTTTTGAGGGCCTTAACAAATAATCTGGGCTGTTTCCCTTTTGACTATGAATCTTAGCACTCATAGTCTGTCTGCTTAAAATCTTTTACTTTTATATTCGGAGTTTCATTAAATGCAGTAAAACTTTACGTCCCCTTTATTTATCGAGTGCTCTACCTTAAAACAAAGAATTTTAAACGCTCTACTTAAATAGATTTCGCAGAAAACCAGCTATCTCTAAGTTTGATTGGCCTTTCACCCCTAACCACAAATCATCTCAGTATTTTTCTACATACACGAGTTCGGCCCTCCAATAAGCGTTACCGCTTTAAATTCAGCCTGTTCATGGTTAGATCACTTAGTTTCGGGTCTTATATCAAAGACTGAGAATAAAATTTTTTTTGATTATCAAAACAATGTTTGAATAAGCATATTTTATTTTTTTTATTTTTTGCAATTTAAAACTTAATTTTTTTTAGCCTACACTTATAACAGTTTAAGCTTGCCATTGATATAAACTCATTGATTCATTATGCAAAAGGAACGCTGTCACTTTTAAAATAAGCTACAACTGATTATAAACATTAAATTTCAAGTTCTTTTCAAATTCAAAAATACTTTTTCACCTTTCCCTTACGGTACTTATTCGCTATCAATCGTTAAAATTTTTTAGACTTTGAGGGTGGGACCCCAATATTAAAATAATACATGACGTGTACCATTTTACTTTATATTTTTAAAATCTAAAACTTATTTTACAGGGCTACATGCTAGATTATGTTACCTTCTTTGGCATTTAATTTTAAACAAATTTTTTATTCGTTTTAAAAATAGTCTATACCGCTTTTGTTCGCCACTACTAACGGTTTCTCGGTTGATTTTTTTTCTAGTTACTTAGATGATTCAGTTCACTAGTTTAAAAAAAATTTTAATAATTTTAAAATTTGTTTAAATTCTTCAAAACTCTTTTCCGATTAGAAAAATTATAATTCTACGCAAATTTACTCGTTATAATATTTCGTTTTATAAACGTTCTTTGTGATTTTAACGTTGAGGTATCCATTTAATGTGTTAAAAAAGATTCAATATAAAGGCGGATAATGGGATTCGAACCCATGACATTTAGGATCACAACCTAATACTCTAACCTAACTGAGTTATATTCGCCAAAATCTTAACATCGCTTTTTAATGTAAATTAATAGCGTCGTTAAGATAAATACAAGTTAAAATAGTAAAAACATAGGCTTGAATTAAAGCAACACCTAATTCTAAGCCCATTAATAGTACTAAAATTAATAAAGGTAAAACATGAAAAACTGCCAATAAATCTTCTAATAACAACATACTCCAAGAAAAGCCAACAATCACTTTTAATAATGTGTGTCCTGCCATTAAATTTGCAAATAGTCGAACACCTAAACTAATGGGTCTAAAAATATATGATATAAGCTCGATAGGAACTAACAACAATGCTAAACCAAAAGAAGTATTTGATGGAATGAATAACGACATCATATGGAATTTATGTCTTTGGATACAAATTATATTTATACCAATAAAGATAGAAAAAGATAAAGTAAAAGTAACAATAAGATGACTTGTTGTTGTGAAACTATATGGGATTAGTCCAATTAAATTACTAAATAAAACAAAAGTAAAAATAACAGAAATAAATGGAAAATATTTTTCTCCATCTTTGTTAATATTGTCGAATAACAATTGTAACGAAGCTTCATATAAAGTTTCAACTAACACTTGTCATGCATTTGGAATAAAAAAAAAACTAGTTTCATTTAAGTAATTAAAATTTGAGCTAAAAAAATAAACAATAGCAGCAAAAAAAATTAAAACTAACATATTTACTAATACTAAATTAGTAATTGAAAAATCAAAGCAAAACAATTTAATAGAAAATAATAAAATAATTTGAAATTGTTCTAAGGGGGTACTTAACATAGTTTTTAATAATTTAGATTTTTTTGTACAGCAAGTATAGGCATACTCCTTTTAGTGCAAAGTTCGAAATTAGATAAAAAGTATTTAAATAATTAATTTAAATACTTTAATTAAATAAGACATTACTAGGAATTCCCACTAGTTATTAAGTATTTAAGTCTGTCTATTTTAAGGCACTCTTGAGATCATAGATTTCAGGTTAAAAACAAAAATAAATAAGCTTAAGTAGACTTGAACTACTGACCTTACGCTTATCAGGCGTATGCTCTAACCAGCTGAGCTACAAGCTTTTTGACAATATGTTGATTGTGATTTAAAAAACTTGAGATTAAAACGTTAAGTCTTGACTGTAAATAATAAAATGTAGTATCTTAAAACTGTCAAAAGTAGGACTCGAACCTACAACCTTTAGGACATGAGCCTAACGAGCGGACCAATTGCTCTTTTTTGACATAGAATGGAAGTTCGTTGTACGGCTGTCACTTGCACAGTGTTACTATCAAAAAGAGTACTAACTTTAACCAGATAATCTAATAATTAGTTTATCGCTTTAGTTGTCAGTATACCTAAAAAAAAATTTTTGAGAATAAGTAATATTAGTCTTTGATCGTTATTTATATTATTATTCCTTTCAACTTAAGTGTACTACGTACATGAGGATATTTTTTGAGGTTGGGGAATTATTATAATATAAAAAGATGCCCTCCCCCCTATAATCCCCCCTCCCATTCATTCCCCTTATATTATGGTTAAAATCTAGAAAAATAAAAAAATACTATTTACCTTTTATTACCAGCCGCACAAAAACTAACACATAGTGTGAAATATCCGTTCTACAAACGGCTTAAATCGGACCTCATAATACCCGTTCTACAAACGGGTATTTCACATAGTGTGAAATATCCGTTCTACAAACGGCTTAAATTGGACCTCAAAATACCCGTTCTACAAACGGCTTAAATTGGGCCTCAAAATACCCGTTCTACAAACGGGTATTTCACATAGTGTGAAATATCCGTTCTACAAACGGCTTAAATTGGACCTCAAAATACCCGTTCTACAAACGGGTATTTCACATAGTGTGAAATATCCGTTCTACAAACGGCTTAAATTGGACCTCAAAATACCCGTTCTACAAACGGGTATTTCACATAGTGTGAAATATCCGTTCTACAAACGGCTTAAATTGGACCTCAAAATACCCGTTCTACAAACGGGTATTTCACATAGTGTGAAATATCCGTTCTACAAACGGCTTAAATTGGGCCTCAAAATATCCGTTCTACAAACGGCTTAAATTGGACCTCAAAATACCCGTTCTACAAACGGGTATTTCACATAGTGTGAAATATCCGTTCTACAAACGGCTTAAATTGGACCTCAAAATACCCGTTCTACAAACGGGTATTTCACATAGTGTGAAATATCCGTTCTACAAACGGCTTAAATCGGACCTCAAAATACCCGTTCGTAGAACGGGTATTTCACATAGTGTGAAATATCCGTTCTACAAACGGCTTAAATCGGACCTCATAATACCCGTTCTACAAACGGGTATTTCACATAGTGTGAAATATCCGTTCTACAAACGGCTTAAATTGGACCTCAAAATACCCGTTCTACAAACGGGTATTTCACATAGTGTGAAATACCCGTTCTACAAACGGCTTAAATTGGGCCTCAAAATACCCGTTCTACAAACGGGTATTTCACATAGTGTGAAATATCCGTTCTACAAACGGCTTAAATTGGACCTCAAAATACCCGTTCTACAAACGGGTATTTCACATAGTGTGAAATATCCGTTCTACAAACGGCTTAAATTGGACCTCAAAATACCCGTTCTACAAACGGGTATTTCACATAGTGTGAAATATCCGTTCTACAAACGGCTTAAATTGGACCTCAAAATACCCGTTCTACAAACGGGTATTTCACATAGTGTGAAATATCCGTTCTACAAACGGCTTAAATTGGACCTCAAAATACCCGTTCTACAAACGGGTATTTCACATAGTGTGAAATATCCGTTCTACAAACGGCTTAAATTGGACCTCAAAATACCCGTTCTACAAACGGGTATTTCACATAGTGTGAAATATCCGTTCTACAAACGGCTTAAATTGGACCTCAAAATACCCGTTCTACAAACGGGTATTTCACATAGTGTGAAATATCCGTTCTACAAACGGCTTAAATTGGACCTCAAAATACCCGTTCTACAAACGGGTATTTCACATAGTGTGAAATATCCGTTCTACAAACGGCTTAAATCGGACCTCAAAATACCCGTTCTACAAACGGGTATTTCACATAGTGTGAAATATCCGTTCTACAAACGGCTTAAATTGGACCTCAAAATACCCGTTCTACAAACGGGTATTTCACATAGTGTGAAATATCCGTTCTACAAACGGCTTAAATCGGACCTCAAAATATCCGTTCTACAAACGGCTTAAATTGGGCCTCAAAATACCCGTTCTACAAACGGGTATTTCACATAGTGTGAAATATCCGTTCTACAAACGGCTTAAATCGGACCTCAAAATACCCGTTCTACAAACGGGTATTTCACATAGTGTGAAATATCCGTTCTACAAACGGCTTAAATCGGACCTCAAAATACCCGTTCTACAAACGGGTATTTCACATAGTGTGAAATATCCGTTCTACAAACGGCTTAAATCGGACCTCAAAATACCCGTTCTACAAACGGGTATTTCACATAGTGTGAAATATCCGTTCTACAAACGGCTTAAATTGGGCCTCAAAATACCCGTTCTACAAACGGGTATTTCACATAGTGTGAAATATCCGTTCTACAAACGGCTTAAATTGGACCTCAAAATACCCGTTCTACAAACGGGTATTTCACATAGTGTGAAATATCCGTTCTACAAACGGCTTAAATTGGACCTCAAAATACCCGTTCTACAAACGGGTATTTCACATAGTGTGAAATATCCGTTCTACAAACGGCTTAAATCGGACCTCAAAATACCCGTTCGTAGAACGGGTATTTCACATAGTGTGAAATATCCGTTCTACAAACGGCTTAAATTGGACCTCAAAATACCCGTTCTACAAACGGGTATTTCACATAGTGTGAAATATCCGTTCTACAAACGGCTTAAATTGGGCCTCAAAATACCCGTTCTACAAACGGGTATTTCACATAGTGTGAAATATCCGTTCTACAAACGGCTTAAATTGGACCTCAAAATACCCGTTCTACAAACGGGTATTTCACATAGTGTGAAATATCCGTTCTACAAACGGCTTAAATTGGACCTCAAAATACCCGTTCTACAAACGGGTATTTCACATAGTGTGAAATATCCGTTCTACAAACGGCTTAAATTGGGCCTCAAAATACCCGTTCTACAAACGGGTATTTCACATAGTGTGAAATATCCGTTCTACAAACGGCTTAAATCGGACCTCAAAATACCCGTTCTACAAACGGGTATTTCACATAGTGTGAAATATCCGTTCTACAAACGGCTTAAATTGGACCTCAAAATACCCGTTCTACAAACGGGTATTTCACATAGTGTGAAATATCCGTTCTACAAACGGCTTAAATTGGACCTCAAAATATCCGTTCTACAAACGGCTTAAATTGGACCTCAAAATACCCGTTCTACAAACGGGTATTTCACATAGTGTGAAATATCCGTTCTACAAACGGCTTAAATCGGACCTCAAAATATCCGTTCTACAAACGGCTTAAATTGGGCCTCAAAATACCCGTTCTACAAACGGGTATTTCACATAGTGTGAAATATCCGTTCTACAAACGGCTTAAATCGGACCTCAAAATACCCGTTCTACAAACGGGTATTTCACATAGTGTGAAATATCCGTTCTACAAACGGCTTAAATCGGACCTCAAAATACCCGTTCTACAAACGGGTATTTCACATAGTGTGAAATATCCGTTCTACAAACGGCTTAAATCGGACCTCAAAATACCCGTTCTACAAACGGGTATTTCACATAGTGTGAAATATCCGTTCTACAAACGGCTTAAATTGGGCCTCAAAATACCCGTTCTACAAACGGGTATTTCACATAGTGTGAAATATCCGTTCTACAAACGGCTTAAATCGGACCTCAAAATACCCGTTCTACAAACGGGTATTTCACATAGTGTGAAATATCCGTTCTACAAACGGCTTAAATCGGACCTCAAAATACCCGTTCTACAAACGGGTATTTCACATAGTGTGAAATATGCTTGTATAGCTTGATAAGAGAAATATGCGGCTATTAATAAAAGGTAAATAGTATTTTTTTATTTTTCTAGATTTTAACCATAATATAAGGGGAATGAATGGGAGGGGGGATTATAGGGGGGAGGGCATCTTTTTATATTATAATAATTTCCCAACCTCAAAAAATACCCTCATGTACGTAGTACACTTAAGTTGGAAGGAATAATGATCAAAGACTAATATTATTTATTCTCGGAAAAATTGCATCAAGTGCATCAATCATTAGCATAATAAGGTTCCCCAAAGTAAGGTTATAAATCATTGGTTGTACCCTGTTGCTCGAGCAGTTCAGATTAATTATTTGAACTGTTTTTATGTATTTATTATTAATTTTTTTACCGTTGATAGGCTCGATTTGTGCTGGATTATTCGGCCGGATTCTTGGCCCTTTTGGATCATCTTTTGTGACAGTAATTTGTTTAATGGTCACGTTTTGTTTATCTCTTTTCGCTTTTTATGAAGTAGCTTTGTTAGATTGTTGTGTGTATATAAAACTCGCTCCTTGAATTAATTCTGAAATGCTAAATGTAGATTGAGGATTTTTATTTGACTCTTTAACCGTTGTTATGTGTTGTGTCGTAACTTTTGTTTCCTCCATAGTACATTTATATTCTACTGAATATATGGCTTATGACCCTCACCTTCCTCGGTTTATGTCTTATTTATCTCTTTTCACATTCTTTATGCTGATTTTAGTTACTGCCGATAATTTCATACAAATGTTTGTAGGTTGAGAAGGTGTAGGTCTTTGTTCATATTTGCTTATTAATTTTTGGTTTACACGAATTCAAGCGAATAAAGCAGCAATAAAAGCAATGATTTTAAATAGAATTGGTGATTTTGGACTTGTTATTGGGATTTTAATTATTTTTGTAGAATATAAGGCTGTGGATTATGCCACAGTTTTTGCTTTAACCCCGATTTTTACTAATAAAGTGTTTCATTTTTTAAATTTTGATTTTGATTTAATTTCTCTTATATGTTTCTTTTTGTTTATCGGGGCTGTAGGTAAATCTGCGCAATTGGGACTGCATACTTGGTTACCTGACGCAATGGAAGGTCCTACCCCTGTTTCCGCCTTAATTCACGCAGCAACAATGGTAACTGCGGGAGTATTTTTAATTGCCCGTACCTCTCCTTTATTTGAATATACATCTAGTATACTTAGCTTAGTTACAATAGTAGGCGCTTGTACTGCGTTTTTTGCGGCTACTGTTGGCTTATTACAAAACGATTTAAAACGGGTAATTGCGTATTCAACGTGTAGTCAGTTGGGTTACATGGTGTTTGCCTGTGGTCTGTCCAACTACTCGGTTGGAGTTTTCCATTTAGTTAATCACGCTTTTTTTAAAGCTTTACTGTTTTTAGGTGCTGGATCAATTATTCATGCAGTTGCAGATGAGCAAGATATGCGTAAAATGGGAGGGTTAAAAAAATTAGTACCATTTACGTATTCTATGATGGTGATAGGCTCTTTGGCTCTTATAGGTTTCCCTTTCTTAACTGGGTTTTATTCAAAAGACGTCATTCTTGAAGTAGCATATGGTAAATATACGTTAGAAGGCCATTTCAGTTACATTTTAGGTACTTTAGGTGCTTTTTTGACAGCCTTTTATTCAACTCGATTAATTTATTTAACTTTTCTATCTAAACCAAATGGTTACAAATCAGTCATTTGTGCAGCATATGATTCTTCTTATCAAATATCCGCTTCTTTATTTTTTTTAGTTATTCCAAGTGTATTGATAGGATTTTATGCAAAAGATATGATTATAGGCTTTGGTAGTGATTTTTGAGGAAACGCTATTTTCACTAGTATCGAAAATATGAATAGAATAGATTCTGAGTTTATTACTCATTTTTATAAGATACTACCAGTTGCTTTAAGTATCTTAGGAGTAACATCTTCATTTTTACTTTATTTATTTGGTAGTAAAATATTAGTCAAATTAAAGCTATCTACAATAGGAAAAAAAATTTATAATTTTTTCAATAAAAAGTGATTTTTTGATAAAGTCTATAATGAATATGTTAGTCAGTTTTTTTTTACTATTAGTTATACCGTTACTTACAAGACTATTGACAGAGGAATCATAGAAATTTTTGGACCAATGGGATTGTCTTCGGCAATAACAAAAAAAGCCTTATATATTTCTAAACTTCAGACAGGTTATTTATATCATTATACTTTTTTAATTCTAACAGGTCTTACCTTAATTTTAGGTGTAAGACAGTTTTGAGTTTTCTTAGGAGACTTTATTGATTTTAAAATTTTTGTTTTGTTTTTAATATTAAGTTTTTTTTTACTAAACGAAAAACCTTCTAAAAATCAATAAAATACTAATGGCAACCTATAGTCCGCAATTAAATCCTATTTATAAATTTGTAACTCGTTGGCTTTTTTCAACTAACCACAAAGATATTGGAACTTTATATTTAATTTTTGGAGCAATTTCAGGAGTTGCTGGTACTGCTTTATCTTTATATATTCGAATAACACTAGCACAGCCTAACGGTAGTTTTTTAGAGTATAATCATCATCTATATAACGTTATTGTTACGGGTCATGCTATATTAATGATTTTTTTCATGGTAATGCCAACTCTGATTGGAGGATTCGGTAATTGGTTTGTTCCTTTAATGATTGGTGCACCTGATATGGCTTTCCCAAGAATGAATAATATCAGTTTTTGGTTATTACCTCCATCATTATTATTATTATTTGCATCAATGTTAACCGAAGCTGGAGTTGGTACTGGTTGAACTGTATACCCGCCGTTGTCCAGTGCAACAGCTCACTCTGGCGGTTCTGTAGATTTGGCTATTTTTAGTTTACATTTATCTGGCGCTTCTTCTATTTTAGGTGCTATCAACTTTATTTGTACTATTTTCAATATGCGAGTAAAAAGTTTATCTTTTCATAATCTTCCTTTATTTGTATGGTCAGTTTTAATTACAGCATTTTTATTATTGTTATCGTTACCTGTATTAGCTGGTGCAATTACTATGCTATTAACAGATAGAAATTTCAATACCACATTTTTTGATCCTGCAGGAGGAGGTGATCCTGTGTTATTTCAACATCTTTTTTGATTTTTTGGTCACCCTGAAGTTTATATACTTATTTTACCTGGATTTGGTATTATAAGCCACATTGTAGTTAGTACCGCAAAAAAACCTATTTTTGGTTACCTTGGTATGGTTTACGCTATGTTTTCTATCGGTGTTTTAGGTTTTATCGTATGGGCTCACCATATGTTTACTGTAGGTTTGGATATAGATACCAGAGCTTACTTTACAGCAGCAACTATGATTATTGCTATTCCAACAGGAATTAAAATATTTAGTTGACTTGCTACATTATGAGGTGGTTCTATTGATCTACGGACCCCAGGTCTTTTTGCAATTGGTTTCATATTTTTATTCACCGTAGGTGGCGTTACAGGAGTTGTTCTTGCTAATTCTGGTATTGATATAGCTTTACATGATACCTATTATGTGGTAGCACATTTTCATTACGGTGCGGCGTCTAACGTCGTTTTCGCCTGTCTTGACTTTGATCAAGACTCACATTACTTGCTTATTCGTTAATTAATGAATATATTGATTAAACGATTTGTGATAAAGCATGATGCTTACCTGAGAGGGCTAACCTCGCAAGGGACCATAGCATGCATCAGAAGGCGCTCTGAAAGAGTGAGTGCCAAGCTATTAACTAATATGGGTAGGTTTACGAATCCCAGTTACAACTTTCTGGCAGGGTCTGAAGTCCCTATTAAACGATTGAGTGTTAGAAATTACGTAGTCTTTCTTTCATCAAGCAAGTTCAACAAGCCGGCTGCAAGTAGCAGTTTTAGAAAGGGGAGCCCTAAGTTAGTTTTGCGACGAAAACGAACGGAATTCGCGATGACCCGAAATTCGAAAGAATGGGGGTTACGGAGGGTCCATAGTACTGCGCAATCTTGCAGGAAGGAACCTAGTTATGTTAGGTTTGACAAAGATACGCTTTCGGGTGTATACGAATCAAATCAGTTGGACTTATTGAGATCTTATATTATCAGTAACAAAAAATGTGTCAATTTGAGTAGTATCATGTCTGATCCAAATTTTCTAATTGCCGCTTGGGCTAGAATCCGCTCTAATAGTGGAAGTTTAACTTTTGCTTTGAGTAAAGAAACCTTAGATGGAATCGCTCTATCTTGGTTAGAGGAAACTGCAAATACCATGCGGAACGGAATATTCCAATTTTCTCCTTCTAGAAGAACTTACATTTCTAAGTCTGATGGGGGGAAGAGACCTTTAACTATTCCTTCTCCGAGAGATAAGATTGTCCAAGAAGCCATGCGTTTTTTATTAATGCTGGTTTTCGAAGGTGATTTTAGCAAAAACTCTCATGGTTGGGTATCCGGTAGAGGCTGTCATACTGCTTTAAACCAAATTAAAATGGAATTTGCCCACGATAATTGGCTTATTGAAGGGGATATTGATCAACAATTCCCAAGCTTGAATCATCAGGTATTGGTCAATTTACTGAAAACCAAGATAGATGACCAAGCTTTTATAGACTTAATCTACAAATACCTTAGAGTGGGTTATGGTGAGTCCCCAGATAAAATAGTTAAAATGCGCATTGGGACAAGCCAAGGAGGAGTTTTATCTCCTGTTCTAGCGAACATTTATATGACTCCTTTTGACAAATGGGTTGAAAGAGATCTTATACCTAAATATACTAAAGGTAAAAGAAGGAAAGCCAACCCTGTTTATACAAAAATGATACGTTCCGGAAAAGTTACTGATCACTCTATCCCTAGTTTGTATGCACATGATCGAAATTTTATTAGACTTCACTATGTTCGTTATGCGGACGATTTCATCATGGGTTTAAATGGTCCAAAAGTTTATTGTAAGCAAATAGTTGATGAGTGCAAAACGTTTTTGTTCGAACAACTAAAACTTACCTTAAACATCGAAAAGACCAAGATAACTCATAGTCAGTTAGATTCCGCAACATTTTTAGGTTATCGTGTATACAAAACTAAGCTTTCTAAAATGAAAATAGCTCATAATCTCAAAGGTCAACTTTCTCGTAGAACCACTAATACTGTTTTAGACGGTCCTACCGATCAAATTGTAAAAAAGTTGAATGAACGAGGTTACACCAAGAAAGACGGTTCACCTACCAGAAATGGAAGATTTATAAATCATACGTTGTATGATATGATAGAACATTATAAAACGGTGGAAAGAGGTATTCTTCAATACTACAAGTTAGCTAATAATTACGGTAGAGTCGCTGCTAGAGTACATTATATCTTAAAATACTCTTGTGCCCTTACCATTGCCTCTAAGATGAAACTTACTACTCTACGGAGGGTATTTAACAAATACGGCAAGAATCTTAATATTAAAGATGAATCGGGTAAAATTATTATTAGTTACCCTACGGTCGATTATCGTCGTCCGAAAAAGTTTACTATAGCTCCTATATTAGACTATTCTTCATTAGAAGCATATATTGACCAGTATGATCGTCGAGTACAAAGAGGTCGTAAAGATCTTAAAGGCCCTTGTGTATTATGTGGCAGTAATCAGGATATTGAAATTCATCACGTTCGAAAATTTAGTAAAACTAAGCGTAAAGACTACTTATCCAGTATGATGTCTAGAATGAATCGAAAACAAGTTCCTGTTTGCAAAAAATGTCATATAAAAATACATCAGGGCGTATACGATGGCAAACGAGTCAAATAAAACTTCTGTCCAATTTTAACATGAGTGAGAGCCGTATGCAGGGAAACTTGCACGTACGGTTCGGGGTCGATTTATTGATAAGCAACGAGATTGGTAAATTAGGCCACTGTTGTCGATGGGTGCAGTATTTTCTATGCTAGGGGGTATCTATTTTTGGTTTGAAAAAATCACTGGAGTTAGATATTCAGAAATACTAGGAAAAATTCATTTTTGGAGTTTTTTCGTTGGGGTAAATTTAACCTTTTTCCCAATGCATTTTTTGGGTGTTGCAGGTATGCCAAGACGAATCCCTGATTATCCTGACGCATATTTTACGTTTAATAAAATTGCATCTTGAGGTTCTTACGTTTCTGCTATCTCTTCATTATTCTTTTTTTATGTGGTATTTGAAGCTTTTTCATCTAACAAAATAAGTAAAAAAGAATACTAATTACCCTTTCTTAAATTTTTTATAGATTAATAGATAAACGATTTTTATAACGCAACCATTCATTTTGAATTATGATAAATTCATAACTTAAAAAGTTTATATAATTTATTGATTAAATCAAATCTTTGGTATATCTATGCTTATTTTCTTTAACATCATATCTTTTATTTAG